TCGGGGGTCAAAGAGTTTCATAAAACGTTCTTGGTGGAAAAAAATGTGAGTGAAAGATCCCACTGAATCGAATTTGATCCATGAATCTAAGAAATAGTGAGAATTCTTGATCTCTCTCAATATCTCTCTCAATTCGAATATCCAGGATTTGAATTGATGTCGTTTCATTGATTCCTCCTAAAGATTTCATTTCAATTGGAATTTGGTTATTCACGATGCACGATGATCCCTGTTAAGCATCCATGGCTGAATGGTTAAAGCGCCCAACTCATAATTGGCAAATTCGTAGGTTCAATTCCTGCTGGATGCACGCCAATGGGAAAGTCTTTGGTATGGTATATTCATACCATAACATATGGACAGTAAGAACTAGAATTCTTATCGATACTGGAACTCATAGGGAAGAAAATGGATTTATGGATGGAATCAAATATGCAGTATTTACAGAAAAAAGTATTCGGTTATTGGGGAACAATCAATATACTTCTAATGTCGAATCAGGATCAACTAGGACAGAAATAAAGCATTGGGTCGAACTCTTCTTTGGTGTCAAGGTCATAGCTATGAATAGTCATCGACTCCCGGGAAAGGGTAGAAGGATGGGACCTATTATGGGACATACAATGCATTACAGACGCATGATCATTACGCTTCAACCGGGTTATTCTATTCCACCTCTTATAGAGAAAAGAACTTAAAGCAAAAGACTTAATAACACGGCAACACATTTATACAAAACTTCTACCCCGAGCACACGCAATGGAGCCGTAGACAGTCAAGTGAAATCCAATCCACGAAATAATTTGATCTATGGGCAGCATCGTTGTGGTAAAGGTCGTAATGCCAGAGGGATCATTACCGCAGGGCATAGAGGGGGAGGTCATAAGCGTCTATACCGTAAAATCGACTTTCGACGGAATGAAAAAGAGATATCTGGTAGAATCGTAACCATAGAATACGATCCTAATCGAAATGCATACATTTGTCTCATACACTATGGGGATGGTGAGAAGAGATATATTTTACATCCCAGAGGGGCTATAATTGGAGATACCATTGTTTCTGGTACAGAAGTTCCTATATCAATGGGAAATGCCCTACCTTTGAGTGCGGTTTGAACTATTGATTGACGTAATTGGAAGTAACCAATTAGGTTTACGACGAAACCTAGAAATCGATCACCGATCAAATTGGAGTACCTCTACGGGATAGACCTCAACAGAAAACTGTTGAGGAACGGCAGCAAGTGATTGAGTTCAGTAGTTCCTCATAGAAAATTATTGACTCTAGAGATATGGTAATATGGAGAAGACAAAATTGTTTGAAGCGCGCACAGATTATTCACATTTCATTTGATGGTCAGAGGCGAATTGAAAGCTAAGCAGTGGTAATTAGAAAGACCCCCCGGGGGAAAATAGAGATGTCTCCTACGTTACCCGTAATATGTGGAAGTATCGACGTGATTTCATAGAGTCATCCGGTCTGAATGCTACATGAAGAACATAAGCCAGATGACGGAACGGGGAGACCTAGGATGTAGAAGATCATAACATGAGTGATTCGGCAGATTTGGATTCCTATATAGCCACTCATGTGGTACTTCATCATACGATTCATATAAGATCCATCTGTCATATACATCTAGAAAGCCGTATGCTTTGGAAGAAGCTTGTACAGTTTGGGAAGGGGTTTTGATTGATAAAAAAGAAGAATCTACTTCAACCGATATGCCCTTAGGCACGGCCATACATAACATAGAAATCACACTTGGAAAGGGTGGACAATTAGCTAGAGCAGCAGGCGCTGTAGCGAAACTGATTGCAAAAGAGGGTAAATCGGCCACATTAAGATTACCATCTGGGGAGGTCCGTTTGATATCCAAAAACTGCTTAGCAACAGTCGGACAAGTGGGTAATGTGGGGGTGAACCAAAAAAGTTTGGGTAGAGCCGGATCTAAGTGTTGGCTAGGTAAGCGTCCTGTAGTAAGAGGAGTAGTTATGAACCCTGTAGACCATCCCCATGGGGGCGGTGAAGGGAGAGCCCCCATTGGTAGAAAAAAACCCACAACCCCTTGGGGCTATCCTGCGCTTGGAAGAAGAAGTAGGAAAAGGAAAAAATATAGTGATAGTTTTATTCTTCGTCGCCGTAAATAGGAACATTGAAAATCCAATTTTTGGAATTGGAAATAATGTGATGGGCGAACGACGGGAATTGAACCCGCGCATGGTGGATTCACAATCCACTGCCTTGATCCACTTGGCTACATCCGCCCCTTCCCTTATCTAGCTAAAGGATTCTTTCTTTTTTCCATTCATCATTATTGTATTGATTCTTCCCCTCATACTTCAGATTAAGATCGAGATATTGCCAATTTCAAAAATGTCAAAAAAAGGAGTAATCAGCCGTGACGCGTTCACTCAAAAAAAATCCTTTTGTAGCTAATCATTTATCGGGAAAAATTGAAAAACTCAACATGAGGGAGGAGAAAGAAATAATAGTGACTTGGTCTCGGGCATCTACCATTATACCCACAATGATTGGCCATACAATCGCTATTCATAATGGAAAGGAACATTTACCTATTTATATAACAGATCGTATGGTCGGTCACAAATTGGGAGAATTCGCACCTACTCTCACTTTCGTAAGACATGCGAGAAACGATAATAAATCTCGTCGTTAGTCGTTCTACTAAGTATTCATGCGATCAGTCTTATCTTAGATGCTATCTTTCTTTCTCTTATAGTAAGAGTATAGTTCTTTTTCTAGCATACTCAGACTTCTACTTTTCTTACTTATCTTATACTATACTTCACCCAGGCACCTATCTTTCATTGGCGGAGGAGAACTTTCTTTTATGATAAAGAACGAAAATTCGGATAAAGAAGCAAAAGTGTTAGCTCAACATATACGTATGTCTGTTTTCAAAGCACGAAGAGTAATTGATCAGATTCGCGGACGTTCTTATGAGGAAACACTTATGATACTGGAACTAATGCCTTATCGGGCATCACATCCAATTTTAAAATTAGTTTATTCTGCAGCAGCAAATGCTAGTAATAATATGGGTTTGAATGAAGCTGATTTATTTATTAGTAAAGCTGAAGTCAATGGAGGTGCTGTTATGAAAAAGTTAAGACCCCGGGCTCGAGGGCGTAGTTATCTGATAAAAAAAACCACTTGTCATATAAAGATTGTTTTAAAAGAAAAATTCTAGATTCATATAAAGAATTTAGATTCCTATTTTGAAAAAAAAAAGAGGGATGGAAAAAGAATAGAAAAATATGGGACAAAAAATAAATCCACTTGGTTTCAGACTTGGAACAACTCAAAGTCATCATTCTTTTTGGTTCGCAAAACCAAAGGATTTTTCCATGGGTTTGCAAGAAGATGAAAAAATACGGAGTTGTATTAAGAACTATGTAAAAAAAAAAAGGAGAATATCCTCAGGTTTCGAAGGAATTGCCTATATGAGGATTCAAAAAAGAATAGATTTGATTCAGGTCATAATTTATATTGGATTTCCCAATTTATTAATAGAAGGACGAACATGGGGAGTCGAAGAATTACAAATGAATGTACAAAAAGAGTTTCACCGGAGACTAAACATTGCTATCACAAGAATTGAAAAACCTTATGGACAACCTAATATTCTTGCGGAATATATAGCTTTACAATTAAAAAATAGAGTTTCATTTCGAAAGGCGATGAAAAAAGCTATTGAATTAACTGAACAAGCGGGTACAAAAGGAATTCAAGTGCAAATTGCAGGGCGTATTGACGGAAAAGAGATTGCACGTGTTGAATGGATCAGAGAAGGGAGAGTCCCCTTACAAACAATTCGCGCTAAAATTGATCACTGCTCTAATACAATTAGAACTATCTATGGAGTCTTAGGCATCAAAATTTGGATATTTGTAAACCAAGAATAAGAAAATCAGAATAATGGACCCTTCTTTATCTCGTCATTATGCTTAGCAATAGAAAAATTTAGAAACTCTTTTCTTCTTTTTTTTCATCAAAAAACGAGCAATTAGAATTATATAAGGTTGAATAAAAATTTGATTTAAACTTTATTGATATTGAATAGAATTGCTATGCTTAGTGTGTGACTCGTTCAGAATTGAGATTGAAAAAAAAGGCTGACCCCGCTATAAACTTAGTAACTATAAAAACTAAAGAAGCTCAAAACTCATAACCAACTTATTGCTTCGTATTATCTAGATCCCAAGAAACAGTCACTATATAGCCGAATCGATCATATAGTTGTAGCAACTGAAATTTTTTTTTCATAAAAAAGCAATTGAATTATGAATTGTGAAACAAAAAGAAAGGGATGTAGAAAAAATGGAAGGATGATAGAAAGATAGAATAAAGATCTCAATGATATATGATTCCCATATGTATGGTTTATGAAGAATCACTTCAGAAAAAGGGCAGTGTGATAAAGCATCAACATCAATATGAAATAAAGATAGAAAATATACGATTACAATATAATAAGAAATCTAATAAGCTATAAAAAAAATAGAATCTATGAAGAATTGAATCGAGTTTAGAGTGAAGAAAAACTGAGAAGATTTACTCGGAAACAAATAACATATTTTGTTGGAAGCTCCATTGCAGAGTTAAGGCCTAAGCATTAATGGAGAAGCTATGGGAACGATGGAACCTGGGACTACATAGGATTTTATTGAAAACAAATAAATCCTAATGATTCGCTGGGTAGGATGGCGGAATGAACCAAGAACAAAATATTTCTTCTGAATGGTCGTGAATTTACCTGACCCTACAAATGAAGGAGGAAAGAGTCAATATTCGCCCGCGAATCCTTTATTTCTTTTTCTTTCATTTCTATTTCATATATTGAATAACTTTTGGCATGATTGAATAGAGGTAAAGTCAGATACTTTATAAAATTTCATATTATTTAAAATGAGCATATTCTTTTGATAAAATGAAATACATAAATACATGTGTATATTTAAGATTATTGAATCGCGAGGAGCTGGATGAGAAGAAACTCTCATGTCCGGCTCTGCAGTAGAGATGGAAGTCATAAAAACCATCAACTATAACCCCAAAAGAATCAGATTTCGTAAACAACATAGAGGTAGAATGAAGGGAATATCTTGCCGAGGCAAGCATATTTGTTTTGGAAGATACGCTCTCCAGGCACTTGAACCTTCTTGGATCACAGCTAGACAAATAGAAGCAGGGCGAAGAGCAATGACACGATATGCGCGTCGTGGTGGAAAAATATGGGTACGTATCTTTCCCGACAAACCTGTTACAGTAAGACCTACGGAAACACGTATGGGTTCGGGCAAGGGATCCCCCGAGTATTGGGTATCCGTTGTTAAACCGGGCCGAATACTTTATGAAATGAGTGGAATATCAGAAACTGTAGCCAAAGCGTCTATGAAAATAGCTGCATGCAAAATGCCCATACGAACTCAATTTGTTATTTCAGGATAGTTAAACAAAAGTCAAGGAGTATTGAGAAGGAAAAAACAACCGCGGATTTCTGTATCTCTGGACAGACAATATTTCTTTTTCCCTTACATAAAATAAGAGATTCCAATAAAAATGATATGATTCAACCTCAGACCCTTTTGAATGTAGCGGATAACAGTGGAGCTCAAGAATTGATGTGTATTCGAATCATAGGAACTGGAAATCACCGATATGCTCATATTGGTGATATTATTGTTGCTGTAATCAAAGAAGCAGTGCCCAACATGCCTCTAGAAAGATCAGAAGTAATTAGAGCTGTGATTGTACGCACGTGTAAAGAGCTCAAACGTGACAACGGCATAATAATACGATATGATGACAATGCAGCCGTTATCATTGATCAAGAAGGAAATCCAAAGGGAACCCGGATTTTTGGTGCGATTGCTCGGGAGTTGAGACAGTTGAATTTTACTAAAATAGTTTCATTAGCGCCCGAAGTCTTATAGTCTTCGAAATCAGACTAGTAGATAGTGAAAAAGTATATATCCTTTTTCTATATATCAATATATAGAATATTAAAATATCTGAAATAGATCCAATTCATATATTGTGTCTTATGCATATACCTTAAATTTCTAATAATTTTTTCTAATTTAAGAATTAAAAAAAAAAAATGGAATAAAACAGAAAAGAAGCATGTTGATTATATCAAAATGAGGAGGCACCAATAACTATAGTTTGTCATGGGTAGGGACATTATTGCCGATATAATAACTTCTATAAGAAATGCTGACATGCACCAAAAGGGAAGAGTTCAAATAGTATCTGCTAATATCACTAAAAATATTGTGAAAATACTTTTACGAGAAGGTTTTATTGAAAACGTTCGAAAACATAAAGAAAGCCAAAAAAATTTCTTGGTTTCAACCTTACGACATAGAAAGACTAGGAAAGGAAAGAAAATCATTTTAAAGCGTATCAGCCGACCCGGTCTACGAATCTATTCCAACTATCAACAAATTCCTAAGATTTTAGGGGGAATGGGGATTGTAATTCTTTCTACTTCTCGAGGTATAATGACAGATCGAGAAGCTCGATTAGAAAAAATTGGAGGAGAAATCTTGTGTTATATATGGTAATTCTCCAGGGGTGCCCTAATTTTCTCTCAAACTTACTATTTGTAAAATAGGGAAGAGAAGTGAATTATAGAACTCTTCTTCTATTAGTTGATACTTAAAGGGGGTTCCCTGGAATGAAAGAACAAAAATTGATTCATGAGGGTTTCATTACTGAATCACTTCCCAACGGCATGTTCCGAGTTCGGTTAGATAATCAAGATCAAATTCTCGGTTATATTTCAGGGAGAATCCGGCGCAGTTTTATACGTATACTACCCGGCGATAGAGTAAAAATTGAAATGAGTCGTTATGATTCAACCAGGGGACGTATAATTTATAGACTTCGTAAAAAAGATTCGAACGATTAGATCCTTCTTTTAAACATCCCCTTCGTAGGGGATATAATTTGGAGTTAAAACATGAAATAAACTTATTTTTGTTTCCAAAAAATAGATTCAGAATGAAGGTAAGGAATGATAAATATGAAAATAAGGGCTTCTGTTCGTAAAATTTGTGAAAAATGTCGCCTGATTCGTAGGCGAGGGCGAATTGTAGTAATTTGTTCCAACCCGAGACATAAACAGAGGCAGGGGTAATCTTTCTCAACTTCTAAATAAAGAACTTTTTAAAAAGAAAAACCCATGTATTCCTTTTCATATGAAAAGGATATCCCCGTTGAATAGGATATAAGAAAATATGACAAAACCTATAGCAAAAATTGGTTTACGTAAGAATGCACGTAGAATACCAAAAGGAGTTATTCATGTTCAAGCAAGTTTCAACAATACTATTGTAACTATTACAGACGTACGAGGTCGGGTGGTTTCTTGGGCTTCCGCAGGTACTTCTGGATTTAGAGGCACAAGAAAAGGAACACCCTATGCTGCTCAAGCAACCGCCTTAAATGCTATTCGTACAGTAATTGATAAGGGTATGCAACGAGCAGAGGTTATGATAAAGGGTCCAGGTCTCGGAAGAGATGCGGCATTACGAGCCATTCGCAGAAGTGGGATGCTATTAAGTTTCGTACGTGATGTAACACCTATGCCACATAATGGATGTCGCCCCCCCAAAAAAAGACGTGTGTAGAAATAAGAATTCAAAAAATTACAAGAAAAAGAAATGATTCAATTATCTGATCCAAGAATTAGAAAGAAAATAATAGTATGGTTCGAGAAGAAGTAGCAGGATCCACTCGAACACTACAGTGGAAATGTGTTGAATCAAGAGTAGAAAGCAAGCGTCTTTATTATGGTCGCTTCGTTCTGTCCCCGCTTTTGAAAGGTCAAGCTGATACCATAGGTATTGCCATGCGAAGGGCTTTACTTGGAGAAATAGAAGGAACATGTATCACATGTGCAACATTTAAAAATGTGCTGCATGAATATTCTACGATAGCAGGTATTGAAGAATCAGTACATGAAATTTTACTAAATTTGAAAGAAATTGTATTAAGAAGTCATCTCTATGGAGTTAGGGACGCATCTATTTGTGTAAAGGGTCCCAAATGTATAACCGCTCAAGATATCATTCCACCACCTTCTGTAGAAATAGTTGACACAACACAGCATATAGCTAACCTGACAGAACCTATTTATTTGTGTATTGAATTACAAATCAAGAGGGATCGCGGATATGGTTTGAAATCCGCAAAAAACTCTGACAATGGAAGTTATCCTATAGATATTGTATCCATGCCTGTTCGAAATGCGAATCATAGTATTCATTCTTATGGTAATGGGAATGAAAAACAAGAGATACTATTTATAGAAATATGGACGAATGGAAGTTTAACTCCTAAAGAAGCACTTTCTGAAGCTTCTCGTAATTTGATTGATTTATTGATTCCTTTTCTACATGCAGAGGAAGAAGATAGGGATTTCAAAGAAAATGAAAACAGATGGAACCTATCCCTTTTTTCCTTTCAAGACAGATTCACTAATCTTAAGAAAAACAAAAAGGGAATTTCATTAACATGTCTTTTTATTGACCAATCAGAATTGTCTTCAAAGACCTATAATTGTCTCAAAAGGTCCGATATACATACATTATCGGACCTTTTGAGTTATAGTCAAGAAGATCTTATGAAAATGGAATATTTTTGCATAGAAGATGTAAAACAAATATTGGGCACTCTACAGAAGCATTTTGCAATAAATTTACCTAAGAAAACGTTTTCATTTTAAATCCATTGGATTTTTTTTTATTTTTGAGAAAGAAAAAATAGGAAAATGAGGTTCTAATCTCTGATACGATCCATATATTTGCAGAATAGATCATAATAAGATTGATGTATCTAAGGAAGATCCAGAAGGGAATCTTCCTTAGATACTTATGCCGTGGTATTGCGCGGTTGAATCAATTTAAAAAAGACCTAGAGTTAAGGATTTTTCAATAGGTAAAGTTGCTCCAATACCTAACCAAAGAGCTATTGCGGTACCGATCAAAAAGACTGTTGTAGCTACTGGACGACGAAAGGGATTTTGGAATTTATTGACATTCTCCAAAAAAGGTACTGTCAATAATCCTGTTGGTACTGAAACCATTAAAAGAACACCCAATAACTTATTGGGTACTGTGCGAAGTATTTGAAATACAGGAAAGAAGTACCATTCGGGTAATATTTCCAACGGAGTTGCAAATGGATCCGCCGGTTCACCAATCATTGATGGCTCTAGAACTGCTAAACCCACATTACATGCAATAGTGCCTAGAATTACTACTGGAAAAATATATAAAAGATCATTGGGCCATGCGGGTTCTCCATAATAATTATGCCCCATCCCTTTAGCTAATTTAGCTCTTAATACAGGATCGTTCAAATCGGGCTTCTTTGTTATTTGGATAGGTGAATTTTTGTGGATCCATCCCCCAAAGGAACCGGACATGATAATTTTTTATCATCCGGCTCGAGCAAGAATCACAGAAATAGATCCATATAAAATCTCTATTTCATACATATCCACGTATATAATGTAGAATGACTCTATGTAATAAAAGATTTCTCAGCTCTGGCAAGGAAATGCTCAATATCCAAGTAGGCTTACAAATTTGATCATGATCAAGTGCTTTTTGGATTGTCTCATGTCTTTTGGTTGGTATTTATCCCCACAACATCTCAATTTTTTTATGTACAAAAATACAAAGTTTTTACTTGTTACTAATAAAGTCTAGCCCCTGATCTTCCTTAGATCCCTTATTTCACTCCGATAGTATCATAGATAAGGGTCGATGCAGAGGAAATGAATGCATCTACATACTATAAGAAACTTACTAATATAACTTAAGATTACTATAGAATTAATATGAAATACTAATTCTAAATTAGAAGAAATTGAAAAAAAAAAAAAAAGAAAAATCAAACAAAGTGGACTAGATAGAACGTCATGCCACATCACTGATTCTAGGGATCTCACGGAGCCTTTTCATGTAGCACATGATTCGAGTATGATCATAGAAAAGATTCTCCTCAAGCGAACCGGCCTATCCTATATAAGGAGACTGACGTGATGGTTGGATACGGAGACACATTGGGTTGTTAATTGCAACGTGGCAGATAAAATCATATCTCTGCATGACCAATCAATAGTTCAAGTCACACACTCCCATAATCCATCCTCTTTTAGAAAAATCTACTTCAACTATTTCAATTATTGATATTAAATAAACAAGAAAATACTTAATAGTTGAAGAGCAGTATCCAACTAACATGTCTTATTTTTTCAATAATCCATATTTGTAGCAATGAAAGACTCTTGTTCCTCCCCGATATGAGAAATTACAAATATCTAGAATATTTCTTCTCTATAAAGGACCCGAAATACCTTGCTTACGTATCATTGGAAAGTGCATTAACATAAATACGGCAGTCAGAAGAGGCAATACAAAAGTATGTAAACTATAAAAACGAGTCAAAGTGGATTGGCCCACACTAGCACTTCCACGTAATAATTCTACCAAAGGCGATCCTATTATAGGAATAGCCTCAGGCACGCCTGTTACAATTTTAACTGCCCAATAGCCAATTTGGTCCCGAGGTAAGGAATAACCAGTTACGCCAAAAGATGCGGTCAATACAGCCAGAACCACCCCTGTGACCCAAGTTAATTCGCGGGGTTTTTTAAACCCACCCGTAAGATACACACGAAATACGTGTAAAATCATCATTAGAACCATCATGCTTGCTGACCATCGATGAACTGATCGAATTAGCCAACCAAAATTGGCCTCAGTCATTATGTATTGAACAGAGGAAAAAGCCTCTGTAACAGTTGGACGATAATAAAAGGTCATAGCAAAACCCGTAGCTACTTGTACTAAAAAACAAGTAAGCGTAATTCCCCCCAGACAATAAAATATGTTGACATGAGGAGGAACATATTTACTAGTTATATCATCTGCAATCGCTTGAATCTCGAGACGTTCCTCGAACCAATCATATACTTTATTGAGATAGGTAATTCCCCCTCCGAGAGCCGTATATGAGAATTTCATCTCGTACGGCTCAAGGCGAAACACACAAATACTGGTTTCCCCGGATATGGAATAGAGAGTTTCAACTTCTTGGAGCTTAGCTTCTTGACTCGATTTGACCCAAAGATACGAAGCGAAGTAAGAAAAATCCGGAATTTATTCTTTGTTATGATAATGCCAAGAAATACAACTCAAGTTGGCTCATCCATCTGTATTTTTTTTTTATCGTGACAGGCCTCTTGAATCTTCTCTTCCCTATTTTTTTTTTTACTTTTTAATAGGAATTCTCTTGTTGAGACCCTATAAATCAATTGAAACCTCAGATTCATACTAGAACCACGATGATTTAAGCTAAACTCAAAGGTTCTCTGAGTTAAAACCGTTTGATCATCACCCCTTCAATGAATGTAATAACTCAATGAAATCTAGAGAAAGAGTTTTCTTTCGGTCAAAAGAAGTCTGAAGAAACAAATTTTTTGATTTAGAAAGGGCCTCTTTCTATTTTTTTTTAGTCCAGTTGCGAGGTCTTAATAATAGGTATGAATCATAGTTTAAATATTTATTTTCTTGATCTATTCTATACAGTCCGTGCTCCAGAGACTAGAATAAATATCTGACGAGGTAGAATCATCTTGATAGAGATGACAGGTCCATTCTCTGTATTATCAATAGGATCAATTATAACAAGTCACACGCTCATATTCCGGAAATTCAATATCAAAACAAATAAATTTCGCGATCAAACTACCAGAATGGTCTATCAATACAAGTCTTAAGTTGAAATATTCAGTATTTTCAGCATTAAGTAATGTTAAGTCAAATACTCTTTTTTGATTAAAAAGCTAGGAAGTCCTAGTTATTATGAATTAATTAATTGGAATTCCATCCAGTAAAACTGATGAATTATAAATTTCCAAAATAATAGATAGAAATATTGCAAATAGAGCCATTGCAACTCCCATAAATGGTGTAGTCCCCCACCCCGGAGCTACTTTTCCATATTCCGAATTCAATGGTTTCAATAAATTCCCTACGTCAGTTCGTCTTGGCCCAGATCTAGAACTACTCTCAGCGGTTTTTGTAGCCATAAATCCTCTTTCATCATGGGTTGTAATCTGTTGACTTTGTGTACCATTCCGTTGTAGTTGTAAATAAACGAAATTATCGCGATCCGTTGTGATCTTGAATTTTTTGAAAAAAAAAAAAAAAAAAATGGAAACAGCAACCCTAGTCGCCATCTCCATATCCGGTTTACTTGTAAGCTTTACTGGTTACGCCTTATATACCGCTTTTGGGCAACCCTCTCAAAAATTAAGGGATCCTTTCGAAGAACACGGGGACTAGTTGAAGTAATGAGCCCCCCATATGAATATTGGGGGCTCATTACTTCAACGGAAATAATGAAAAATCATTTCATTTTTTTCGTTGGAACTTTTGGTGGTTCTCGAAAAAAGATAGCGAAAAAGATTATCCCTAAAGTTGAAACTAAGAGGAATGTATAAACCAATGCTTCCATAGATTTGATCGTGGTTTACAATTATAGCTTCCACACCTATTCATTTTGGATCATTAACTATTACTATATTCTAATATACTCTATTATTATATAACTATAGAGTAAAGTCATATCTTATTACTATTCAATTTCAAATTTTTCCATATTATATTCTATTATTCTAATAGAATATATTAGAAAATAGTGAATATGAAATAGATAAAAATAAAAATACTAAAATAAAATAATAAAAATGGAGATAAAAGATGGCAAAGGGATTTTGTATCAGACTGCTTGTCTCCTTGTAGTTGGATCTCCAAGTTTTTGGAATGCTCCAAATTCTACTTGAGCATCCAAATCTGGATCAATACCGGCAAAAACATCCCTGAACAAGGTTCTGGCGCCGTGCCAAATGTGTCCGAAAAAGAAGAGCAAAGCAAACGTAGCATGCCCAAAAGTGAACCAACCCCTTGGACTGCTACGAAAAACACCATCGGATTTCAAAGTAGCCCGGTCTAATTCAAAAATTTCACCTAATTGGGCACGTCTAGCATATTTTTTCACAGTAGCAGGATCACTATAAATGACTCCATTGAGTTCGCCACCATAGAATTCAACAGTTACCCCTACCTGTTCAACACTATACTTGGATTCCGCTCTTCTAAAAGGAACATCGGCCCTCACAATTCCGTCTCCATCTACTAAAACTACTGGAAAGGTTTCAAAAAAGGTAGGCATACGACGTACAAAGAGTTCGCGCCCTTCTTTATCTCTAAATACGGGGTGCCCTAACCACCCAACAGCTATTCCATCCCCGTTATCCATTGAGCCTGCTCTAAATAATCCCCCTTTTGCCGGATTATTACCAATGTAATCGTAAAAAGCTAATTTTTCGGGAATTTTAGACCAAGCTTCCGATAAGCTCATATTTTCGGCTAGTCCGGCCCCAACTCTTCTATATATTTCTTGTTGGAAGTACCCCTGATCCCACTGATAACGAGTGGGGCCAAATAATTCTATTGGCGTAGTTGCTGAACCATACCACATAGTTCCAGCAACAATGAAAGCTGCAAAAAAAACAGCAGCAATACTACTGGAAAGCACAGTTTCAATATTACCCATGCGTAATCCTTTGTATAGACGTTGAGGTGGACGGACACTAAGATGGAATAGACCCGCTAATATGCCCAATGTACCTGCTGCAATATGATGAGAAGCTATTCCTCCCGGAACAAAAGGATCAAAACCCTCTGCACCCCACGCTGGATTTACAGATTGTACCTTTCCAGTTAGTCCATAGGGATCGGACACCCATATTCCAGGACCATATAAGCCTGTTACATGAAATGCACCAAAGCCAAAGCAAGCCACTCCTGAGAGAAATAAATGAATTCCAAAGATTTTGGGCAAATCCAAAGAAGGTTTTCCCGTACGTTCATCCGAGAATATTTCTAGGTCCCAATAAACCCAATGCCAGATAGCTGCCAAGAAGCACAAGCCAGAAAACAAAATATGTGCCCCTGCCACGCCTTCATAACTCCAAATGCCCGGATTCGTTATAGTTCCTCCTGAAATACTCCAACCCCCCCACGAATTGGTTATTCCTAAACGAGTCATGAAGGGTATAACGAACATGCCCTGTCTCCACATTGGATCAAGAACAGGGTCAGAGGGATCAAAAACCGCTAATTCATATAGAGCCATTGAGCCGGCCCAACCAGAAACTAGAGCTGTATGCATTATATGGACAGAAAGCAATCGACCGGGATCATTCAATACAACAGTATGAACACGATACCAAGGCAAACCCATGTAAATACCCCTTTCTCAAAAAAAAAAAATAGACATTATATAACTTTATCGCATTAGAAAAGACTAGACCGTGTACTTCACCTGTTTGGCATATTTTATATAGAAAATAATGAATATTTCTTTGTATTCCTTTCTTTTCTTTATAAGAACAAAGAGAAACAGATCTTATTCTATACCCGATAAGTACCAATACGCAATGGGAGTATTTTGTGGAAAAGAATGCATAGATACTTATTGATTCTTTGAAATCATTCGAACAATAGGCCGATCGGATCGATCCCATTCGTTCCAATTTTTCTTTATTCATTCTGTCTTCCTCTATGAACCTTCCGGTCCATATCTCTAGACTAGAATTCTATCTATTTTCTATACTATAGATAATAGTAAATTAGAATCTAAAAAAATATCTAGAATATTTGAATAGAAATTCAAAATAGAAAATAAAGAAAAAATAATGAGGACAATAAAGCCATTGTTACGTTTCCATATTAAAGTCAAGTATAGTACTTCATTTTTTCTTTATTTTCATGCCCATTGGTGTTCCAAAAGTACCTTTTCGGAGTCCTGGAGAGGAAGATGCAGTTTGGGTTGACGTATAGTGCGACTTGTCAGACATATTGGTCATATGGTATTTCCCCGTTATCTCCTCCGATCGAGTAGTATATGTTTTGCCCAATCCAATATTCTATATTTTATTGATGAAACCATCAATAATTCGGAGCGTGAAGCACAATAATTCCTATAGAGAATCCATATTATCAATTAGAAGAATTGATGGTTTACTTGGGCTGATAAAATCAAGTATCCAGGCTCCGTTCAGAGAATACCAAATTGGAAATGGTAAGGGTAATGTAATAATATAAATATTAACTAGAAAAAAGAAAGAAAATAGAAATCTAATTCAATTATTCATATATTAATAAATTAGGAAATTCATTATAAGAATCTTATATTCTATATTCTATGGAATAGATTATTACACGATGACCACTTGTATCATAGTCTATTCTTAGACTTACTATAGGGATCATCTCAAACTCCCTACTCCATTGGAGTAGTATGATGAATACATCGAATAGTTTAGGGAAAGATATGAAATGAATAGAAAAAAACAAGTGGTACTGAAACCATTTGTCCTATATGCGCGAATGGAATTCGGGCGAATCTTCCCCCGGAGTAGAACAAGAACCTAAAAAAATTCAAAGGGCCTATTCAGGAACAAGAAAATTACATCGTTATTTGAATTTCGATGAAAAAATACATCAATGAGAAGTTAGTTCAATAAGTTCAGAAAATTCTTTTGTATTTTCTACATTATAGAATGTAGGGAAGAGAGGGAGGCCAAAACTTCTGGTAAAAAAAAAGAAATAGGACTGGAATCGACACATTGCTTTTTTACAATTCTTTTGAACCGTATGCATCCAAAGGTGCACGTACGGTTCCTCAGGGACACAATTTTGCCCTAATCAACCGACTTCATCGAGAAAGATTACTTTTTTTAGGCCAAGAGGTTGATAGCGAGATCTCAAATCAACTTGTCGGTCTCATGGTATATCTCAGCATAGAAGATGATACTAGGGATCTTTATTTGTTTATAAACTCTCCAGGCGGATGGGTAATACCAGGAATATCCATTTATGATACTATGCAATTTGTGTCACCGGATGTACATACAATATGCATGGGATTAGCCGCTTCAATGGGATCTTTCATTCTGGTCGGAGGAGAAATTACTAAACGTCTAGCATTCCCTCACGCTTGGCGCCAATGAGTTTTTATTTGAGATGAGAAAAAATAAGACTATGCCTTCGCTGTATCAAATATGAATCAAATAAAGAATAAGTAATAATAGCATGGCACTTCGGGTTCGATATGAACAAACCATTATTGTTTTTTTTTATAACATGAGATTTTGTATCGAGATAGTAGTATGAAAGAAGGGTTATTCCCAATTTAATCTTATGTGTCAAGAGTTGATTTCAGCGTCACAAACCCTTTTTCTTCCACATCAGAAGTCTCTTTCTTGTCTTTATGTTATGAGAGAAAGAGTAAAAAAGGAAAAAATGATTTTCTCCTTCTCGGATCGTATCAAAAAGAAACTTTGGGATTGCTAAACCACAGACAAGATAAATAGATAAAGCAACAGAACCATCATAGTATTTTTTTTTATGAAAGGAAGGGTGGTAAATGGATCATTTAACGATTTGGATCAGATGGATTCTCTAGAATTTCTTCTATCAAAAATCAATTCCATTGCAGAGCCGTATGCAATGTACAAAAGATGCCCGTACGGTTGTTTCATTCTATTTTTTTATCCAATCAAGATAGAGATAGAAGAACCGTTCATGATGTATATAATCAGGGTTATGATTCACCAACCCGCTAGTTCTTTTTATGAGGCACAGGCAGGGGAATTTATCCTGGAAGCAGAAGAACTATTGAAGCTTCGCGAAACCCTCACAAAAGTTTATGTACAAAGAACGGGTAACCCTTTATGGGTTATATCCGAAGATATGGAAAGGGATGTTTTTATGTCAGCAACAGAAGCCCGAGCTTATGGCATCGTTGATCTTGTAGCGGTCGAAAATGAAAATACTGGGGATTTTTTATAAATTCTCGATATAGAATATCATTTTAAAATTGGAATTTTCCGTGATTTGATATTGAATAGAAATCATTCATAATCATCAACTATCAGGTTAAGATCGATCTAAGCCAACCCGCTCTATTCTATCTAGAATGAGATTCTATAGACACGACATGCCAACCATTAAACAACTTATTAGAAACGCAAGACAGCCAATAAGAAATGTCACGAAATCTCCCGCTCTTCGAGGATGTCCTCAGCGTCGAGGAACATGTACTAGGGTGTATGTGCGACTCGTTCAGTTCAGATAATGAGTTTGAAGAAATAAAAAAAAAATTCTTCACGACCACTACCTATGAATAGGATAGATAGAGTATAAGACGGACATTTCATTGACTATTTTCTAATATAGAAAAATGAAAATCTATCATCTACTTATATGGAATTTATGGTTCCTATTGGTGCAAATCCAATCACTCCGTTTGAGATGCGAAGCAATTCTCCATTGGTAGCAAATAGTTATCCATTAAGCGGAAAAAATAGTTTGATAAGAAGCAAAAAAGTTATGCTCTTATTCTTGAAAAAACGGACTAACAGGGTAAGCTACCCAGCCAACTTTTCAAATTTAATGCCGTCACTGTATGGATAGCTTTTTTGTGAAAAGGACTATTTATTACTTTCTAATTCGAATTGAAAAATAGATGGGTAGAGCCAAAGAGTGTGAACTATACAAGTTCACAATCCAATTTGATGAAATGAAAGAAGAGGCTCCGGTGTATAGAGAGGACCTCACCGTTTCAGAAGTTGCCATAGAAACGAGGGAACCCACTATTCTTTTTTATTTAGTAGCATTTTATTTCCTGGCGAGATACCTGGAAGAAAGAAAAAATTGTGGTTGGGAAGGTCATAGTAGCAAAAGCCATTGGAATTTATATTTTATATATCGGAAGAATCCGTTTTGTTATTAATCGACCGAAGGAAAGGGATGACTGAAAGAAGAGAAATCAATTAGTTATTCAAGAAAGTTTCATTTGATTCAATGACCAGAGTTAAACGAGGATATGCAGCTCGGAAACGTCGAAAAAAAATTTGTTTATTTGCATCAACCTTTATAGGGGCTCATTCAAGACTTACTCGAACAACTACTCAACAAAGAATCAGAGCTTTGGTTTCCTCTCATCGAGATAGGAACAGGAAAAAGAGAGATTTTCGTCGTTTGTGGATCACTCGTATAAATGCAGTAACTCGTGAGGATAGGGCATTTTCGAGTTATAGCCAATTCATACACAATCTGTACAAGAGCAAATTGCTCCTGAATCGTAAAATACTTGCGCAAATAGCCTTATCAAATAAGAATTTTTTTGATATGATTTCCAATAAAATAATCAATCAAAAATAAAATAAAGGAATAAAAGAATCTGAATATAATCTATGCTATATAAGAATGATTGAAACAGAATTTCCCGGAGAATGAACTCCGGGAATCTAGAAGAAAAATAAATTAACATTTAAGTAGTAGGAATAAACGAACATCTTTCAATAAAAAAAGATTTCTTCCCCATTTTTCCTTTTTTATAACACAAGAACCCAATACGGATTCTAGGAATTTTGAGCAAAACATTAATCTGAGCTTGAGTTCCGATTGGAGTTTTGGGGAGTATATCTATTTATTTTTGGTTCTAGGGATCGACTCCGCTCTATCCAATTGTTTCTCATTATTACGAAAAGGTAACGAAGATAAAATACGAGCTTGTTTTATAGCAATAGTAATTAATCGTTGTTGTTTCAAGGTCAACCTATTCACCCGTCTAGATAAGATTTTTCCTTGTTCACTAATAAATCGACTAATTAAACTCATGTTTCTATAATCGATTTGATCCCCCGATCCAATTGGGGGTAAACGTCTACGAAAAGATCGCTTGGATTTACGAAAAAGTTGTTTGGATTTATCCATGGTTTGCTTATCCCTTGTTTGTTTATTCCTTATGTATAAATAGATAAACGAATCTCAAAAATACACTTCTCTCTTTGTTTATTATTATATATGTTAAGTCCCGCTCCTTGAAAAAATCACACACGCATTCTGTTCCATCTATTTCTTTATTTCTCCATGAATCGTATACTTTTTACAATAGCAACAAAATTTTCTCAATTCTAATCGACTGGGTGTATTGTGTCGATTCTTTTGAGTAATATATCTAGAAATGCCCGGCGATTCTTTATTAATACCCTTTCGAACACAACAGGTACATTCCAAAATCACTAGAATTCTGAGATCTTTACCCTTAGCCATGAACCTCCTTTTCATTTTCTATCGACTTCACTTGAAAACTCTCCTCATTTTCTTTTTGATCCGAACCCAATAAAAAAGAAAAGAATTTCTATTCTATATTAATAAAAGTTACTAACTCGAAATGCAATTTGTAAATATTTTTTTGAAGTGCTACACAAATTCTTAGGAATTACTCTAACTAGAAAGAAAGAGAGGCATGTTCATTAAGAAAAGAATATTAAGAATATAGTAATAATTAAGTAATACAATTTTTTCTAACTAGGAATTCTTCCTATCCTAAAAAAAAGGGGGGAATGAAATCGGAGCCATGTTACGTATAATTTATTTCAAAACATATCAATACAATGATTCAATAAGAATTAAAAAAAGGGAATGACAGGGCATCTGGAAATAAACGATTAATTTCTATCAATAGACCTGCTAAAGACCCAAACCATAGAGTGGTTAGCACAGGTGCCGTGGAGAGATATGTTTTTATATCTCGCATTGAAAATCCTCCTTCTTCTTTTATTTTCTATTTTCCTTTTTATTGTATATTGTAATATCTAATACATATATAGTCTAGTTCGGTATTGTAAATTATAATACATAGATCATAGATAACCCGATCTTGTAGTTCAAGGACATTTGTTTTTGCGCGAAACTCAATTAGAATTAGTAATTACTAAGACCCGGCAGAAAAATGACAAGAACATTCTATATGCATCTATATAGGTAGAGGAAAAAAAGAAGGATGTGGAAAACAATACAGGAATTTTGTAAAAT